CCCATTGAATTTCATTCGGAGGAGGAACCTTATAAAAATCGTATTGATTCTTATCAAAAAAATACAGGATTAGCTGAGGCCGTTCAAACGGGCACAGGCCAACTAAATGGTATTCCCGTAGCAATTGGAGTTATGGATTTTCAGTTTATGGGGGGTAGTATGGGATCTGTAGTGGGCGAAAAAATCACACGTTTGGCCGAGTATGCTACCAATCAATTTTTACCTCTTATTATAGTGTGTGCTTCCGGAGGAGCACGCATGCAAGAAGGAAGTTTGAGCTTGATGCAAATGGCTAAAATATCTTCTGCTTTATATGATTATCAATCAAATAAAAAGTTATTTTATGTATCAATCCTTACATCCCCTACCACAGGTGGGGTGACGGCCAGTTTTGGTATGTTGGGAGATATCATTATTGCCGAACCCAATGCTTACATTGCATTTGCGGGTAAAAGAGTAATTGAACAAACATTGAATAAGACAGTACCTGAGGATTCACAAGTGGCTGAATATTTATTCCATAAGGGCTTATTCGATCCAATCGTACCACGTAATCCTTTAAAGGGCGTTCTGGGTGAGTTATTTCGGCTACATGCTTTCTTTCCTTTGAATCAAAATTAGATCAAGTAGGGCCTTAGAGTCTTAATTTAATAAGAGTATTAATTTATTAAAACTTAATAAAATTTTTTATGTGTGGTGATCAAGTAGTTATTTAATTTATAGGAATCAAAGTAAAAATACGAAGAATGGATTTTTTCTTTGGTAACATAAGATTTAATTGTAGAAAGAATCATCCAGATCATCTTTTTATCGATATTCCTGGTTACTAAACAGGAAATCCCTATTAAACAAAATAAAAGAGTGAATTCTTTCTTCCGTGAAATTGGTTAACAGGGTCTTGCATCTTTCTATATCTCCCCAAAATCACCCCCCCCCCCCCCACTAAAAATCCTTTTTGTTGGGTCATATTATTATAATGAATTCTTTGAGAATTTGTAATAAATCCTTTCTTTAGTAAATTTTAAAAAATTATTAAATTTATAAGACAAGAACAAGATAATAACTAATAATACGAATAATATAAAGGGTGGATTATCATACATATATTTCATGTAGAAACATGTAGAAAGATTTATAGGTCCATTTATTTACATATTTATTGGATTTTATTAATTAATATATATTTATTAAAACATATACTTATATACTCCCTATTAAGTATATATACTCACTTAGGTATACTTAGTATAATATAACAATTATATATGAATTATAATATATCTTTATAACAATATAAGGATAAGGTTAAGGTTAAAATATTAATCTAAAACAATAAATATAACAATAAATAACAGGTACAAATATTAAATCGAGGTACCCATTCTATGATAACTTTCAACAGCTTCCCCTCAATTTTTGTGCCTTTAGTGGGCTTAGTATTTCCGGCAATTGCAATGGCTTCTTTATCTCTTTATGTTCAAAAAAACAAGATTTTTTAGATACAATAAGGACGAATCTTTTTTTTTTTCAAGACTTACTTGGATCATAACACGGATATCTATTTAGTAGAATATGGTATAACATGTGGCTTCCTTCGGGCATAAGCTCTTATGTATGTATAAACATGATATTATAGGTAAATGAATTATAACTATTTTCAAATAGATCGGGATCGGGGAGAATTTCTGAAATGTAAAGTCAATATATCTATATGTATTCGGAAATCATGTGAAAGGGATGTTACTATTTTAGTTTGGATCTAAGAAATTCGATGAATTACCCCAAACGTTCACGTCATAATAGTGCTGGTTGATGAGAGTTACTTCGGAAACAAAAAAAGTAAAGTAAAATAAAATTTATTTTTGTTATTCTCCCAATTCCAATAAAATGCAACTAGGTCTAGTTATAGTATGAGTTGGCGATCAGAACGTATATGGATAGAACTTATAGCGGGGTCTCGAAAAACAAGTAATTTCTGCTGGGCCTTTATTCTTTTTTTAGGTTCATTAGGGTTTTTATTGGTTGGAACGTCCAGTTATTTTGGTAGGAATTTTATATCTTTATTTCCTTCTCAGCAAATAATTTTTTTTCCACAAGGGATCGTGATGTCTTTCTATGGGATCGCAGGTCTTTTTATTAGCTCTTATTTGTGGTGCACAATTTCGTGGAATGTAGGTAGTGGTTATGATCGATTCGATATAAAAGAGGGCGTAGTGTGTATTTTTCGTTGGGGATTTCCTGGAAAAAATCGTCGCATATTCCTCCGATTCCTTATGAAAGACGTTCAGTCCATCAGAATAGAAATTAAAGAAGGTATTTATGCTCGTCGTGTCCTTTATATGGAAATCAAAGGCCAGGGGGCCATTCCCTTGACTCGTACTGATGAGAATTTGACTCCACGAGAAATTGAGCAAAAAGCTGCTGAATTGGCCTATTTCTTGCGTGTACCAATTGAAGTATTTTGAAAAAAGGAACTGAAGAATGAATACTTTGCAAGAGAGAAAAAACTCAAGAATCCTCGTTTTTTTATATAACATAACTTAACTGAAGTTTCTTCAGAACGCTTATTCAAGCCAAAGCAAACGTTACGAAATAATTCTAAAACAAAATAGTTTGTGTCCACAATTTTTTTTATGCGTATGTAAACCCACTTAACTCAATTCAGTAACAAATCTAAATACTAGATTCATCATATATTAAAACAAAACATTTCATAATAAATCATAATATAATAAAGTAAAGAATTTTTTTTTTTAGAAATATTTGATAGAACGGGAGTTCTTTCGTCTCGCAATCCGACTACTATTAATTTGAAGTGGGCTTTTTCTTATTCTATTTCTGTATTCTTTCTAAATTCAAGGACTAACCACTGTACTGAATCACAAAAAAAAATCGGAAATAGATTCATGGGCTCGATAACTTGTAATAGAACTTATGCTTGATAGAAATATTAGTATCGTATAGAGTCGACGAACGAGGTGCGTTCAGTAAAAATTAAAAAATTCACAGACGAAAAAATGGCAAAAAAGAAAGTATTAATTTCCCTTCTATATCTTGCATCTATAGTATTTTTGCCTTGGTGGATCTCTCTCTCATTTAATAAAAGTCTGGAATCTTGGGTTACTAATTGGTGGAATACTAGGCAATCCGAAATCTTTTTGAATGATATTCAAGAAAAGAGTATTCTAAAAAAATTCATAGACTTAGAGGAACTCCTACGTTTGGACGAAATGTTAAAGGAATACCCGGAAGCACATTTACAAAAGCCTCGCATCGAAATCTACAAAGAAACGATCCAATTGATCAAGATGCACAATGAGGATCGCACGCATACAATTTTACACTTCTCGACAAATATAATCTGTTTCGTTATTCTAAGTGGTTATTCTATTATAGGTAATGAAGAACTTGTTATTCTTAACTCTTGGGTTCAAGAATTCCTATATAACTTAAGCGACACAATAAAAGCTTTTTCTATTCTTTTATTAACTGATTTATGTATAGGATTCCATTCGCCCCACGGTTGGGAACTAATGATTGGCTCTGTCTACAAAGATTTTGGATTTGCTCATAATGATCAAATTATATCCGGTCTTGTTTCTACTTTTCCAGTCATTTTAGATACAATTTTTAAATATTGGATCTTTCGTTATTTAAATCGTGTATCTCCTTCACTTGTAGTGATTTATCATTCAATGAATGACTGAAAAATGATCGAACGATCCAATTATAATATTTGTTACTTTTATAATATTTGTTACTTTGTGGATAAGCAAAACATTCAAAATTGTACTTATTCTTTCTACCCATCCAAGGGATTCCTCCAATATTCCAGTAAAATTATTTATATTTAAGTAAATAGCAAAATTATAGATAGGGAACTATACTAGCGACCTGCCTAATTTTATTGTATAAATTTTCGGGATCAATGATTGGACCATGCAAACTAAAAATACCTTTTCTTGGATAAAGAAAGAGATTACTCGATACATTTCCGTATCGCTCATGATATATATAATAACCCAGGCACCCCTTTCAAATGCATATCCCATTTTTGCACAGCAGGGTTATGAAAATCCACGAGAAGCGACTGGCCGTATTGTATGTGCCAATTGCCATTTAGCTAATAAACCCGTGGATATCGAGGTTCCACAAGCGGTACTTCCTGATACTGTATTTGAAGCAGTTGTTCGAATTCCTTATGATCTGCAACTGAAACAAGTTCTTGCTAATGGTAAAAAAGGAGCTTTGAATGTAGGGGCTGTTCTTATTTTACCCGAGGGGTTTGAATTAGCCCCTCCCGATCGTATTTTGCCCGAGATTAAAGAAAAGATAGGAAATCTGTCTTTTCAGAGCTATCGCCCCACTAAAAAAAATATTCTTGTGATAGGTCCTGTTCCTGGTCAGAAATATAGTGAAATCACCTTTCCTATTCTTTCCCCGGACCCCGCTACTAAGAAAGATGTTCACTTCTTAAAATATCCCATATACGTAGGCGGGAACAGGGGAAGGGGTCAGATTTATCCCGACGGGAGCAAGAGTAACAATAATGTTTATAATGCTACAGCAGCAGGTATAGTAAGCAAAATCATACGAAAAGAAAAAGGGGGGTACGAAATAACCATAGCGGGTGCATCGGATGGACGTCAAGTGGTTGATATTATCCCTCCAGGACCGGAACTTCTTGTTTCAGAGGGCGAATCCATCCAACTTGATCAACCATTAACGAGTAATCCTAATGTGGGTGGATTTGGTCAGGGGGATGCGGAAATAGTACTTCAAGATCCATTACGTGTCCAAGGTCTTTTGCTATTCTTGGCATCTGTTATTTTGGCACAAATCTTTTTGGTTCTTAAAAAGAAACAGTTTGAGAAGGTTCAATTGTCCGAAATGAATTTCTAGATCCGCGGATTTATCAACATCAAGCTCTAAAAATAAACAAATTTTTGTTGGCAATTATGTTATGTAATTATGTATAATCAAAAAAATTTTGCTTGTTT